AAGCCCAACCGAAGTCGATCGTCCGTCCTCAATCCCAGGTTCAGGGTGGTGAGCGCTGCTATCTAATTTAGAGATCAGGTCTATCTTGGAAAAGCCCGGATCCGCGTTCAATTATGCTGGCGATACAGCTGGCGCAGGCGGAGATGGCAGAGGACGAGATGAAAGAGATCAAATCTAGAAAGCCTTCTCACTGGCCAATGATATGGACATAACGTAACCACAGTTATGCCTGTTTCGGTCTTATCTCTATCTATAAAGAGCCAAACAGCTTGAGTCTTACGATGACTAGTCCCTATGATGGTATCCCTCTATGTTAGATTGAATCCCCTGCATCCGTTGGATTGCAACAAAACCGTTTGTAGTGCTACTTTCGCTGGTATATGGGAATTTCGATGGAACATGGACTCGTTAGTCACCCTTAATGATTGGGGTTGGCTGGCGAGGTGAGGTCTAAGCACCATTGTCACCACTCATAGCCACAATTTGTTTAGGTGACCAGAGCGATGCCACAGGAAATGAAGACAATGATGATAAAGGCAGTCCTCCTTTCTCACTAAAGAAAGGTGCGAACGAAACGAAGAGAGCTAACTGGTTGTGTTCTTTTTCCCGTCGGATCACTCAGATTGCCACGGCCTACCGAGAAGTATATGACACGCATCCATTGGGAGAATATCATATGAAGTCAAGATATTGCGTCTTCTTGGCAGGATCGTCTAAGAAGAAAGAAGACTCAAAGACGAATCATAAATTGAATCAATAATTTAAATGTAACGTCTCTCGAAAAAAGAAAGAAAGAGAGAAAGTACACCATTTTCTTATGTTAGAAGGAGCTAAATCAATAGGTGCCGGAGCTGCTTCCAATTGCTCGGAAATTCTCAGCTATATGGGGGGCTTGGATGGTGAAAAACAATTGATCAAAAAGTTGGTCAACTTTCGCATGAAAGAAGGTAAAAGAACGAGAGTTCGTGCTATTGTTTATCAAACTTTTCATCGCCCAGCTCGAACTGAACGCGATGTAATCAAACTTATGTTTGACGCCGTAGAGCATATAAAGCCCATATGCGAAGTGGAAAAAGTAGGAGTCGCAGGTAAAATTTATGATGTCCCTGGGATTGTAGCCAGGGATCGTCAACAAACCTTAGCTATTCGTTGGATCCTTGGAGCAGCTTTCAAACGACGTATAAGCTACAGGATAAGCTTAGAGAAATGTTCATTTGCTGAGATACTGGATGCTTACCGAAAGAGGGGAATTGCACGTAAGAAAAGGGAGAATCTTCATGGACTGGCTTCCACCAATCGACGTTTCGCGCATTTCAGATGGTGGTAAAGTGAGACCACATAAAGAGCTCTTCCTCATTCAGTCAGATTCTTCAGTCGGGGGAGTGGAGGAAGTAAGCCAAACTGACGAGAGAGAAAGGCTTCGACTCCTTTTTCGTAGTCCGGTGACGGGCTGACAACCATATGGAAAGTAAATCCTTCTTTTTCCGGTATGCCGCTCCGCAAGCAAGGAGTGCCACGCACGAGCGGAGCGAAAACAAAGCAAGGGTAATTCCTTTTTTTTGTAAGCATGCGAAATCCTTTGATTGCGGATTTAATATACATCCATGTCTTTCTTGTTCCACTAGCTAGGACCAAATTTTCACATGTCCGTTTCGTTATTACAACCTTCTTTCTTTATGTCAAAGACCAGAAGCTACGCGCAAATTCTCATTGGATCTCGGTTGTTCTTAACAGCGATGGCTATTCATTTAAGTCTTCGGGTAGCACCACCAGATCTTCAACAAGGTGGAAATTCTCGTATTCCGTATGTACATGTTCCTGCGGCTCGGATGAGTATACTAGTTTATATCGCAACGGCTGTAAACAGTTCCTTGTTCCTATTAACAAAACATCCCCTTTTTCTTCGCTCTTCCGGAACCGGTACAGAAATGGGTGCTTTTTCTACGTTGTTTACCTTAGTGACTGGGGGGTTTCGGGGAAGACCTATGTGGGGCACCTTTCGGGTGTGGGATGCTCGTTTAACCTCTGTATTCATCTCGTTTCCTATTTACCTGGGTGCACTGCGTTTTCAAAAGCTTCCTGTCGAACCGGCTTCTATTTCAATCCGTGCTGGACCGATCGATATACCAATAATTAAGTCTCCAGTCAACTGGTGGAATACATCGCATCAACCTGGGAGCATTAGCGGATCTGGTACATCAATACATGTTCCTATGCCCATTCCAATCTTGTCTAACTTTGCTAACTCCCCCTTCTCAACCCGTATCTTGTTCGTTCTGGAAACACGTCTTCCTATTCCATCTGTTCCCGAATCTCCTTTAACGGAAGAAATAGAAGCTCGAGAAGGAATACCTAAACCTAGTTCACTCGCTGAGATTGACGATTCTCTCTGTGTTGCATCAAAGACTGCGCGGAGTTTGCTCAGTCGTCCACCTGCAATGACTCTAGTTCAGGGTTCTCGTCCGCTCGAGATGAAATCACAAGAGGTTCTTTTTCCGATTTCGTCTCCAGCAAATAAATCTTTTGTGCGGGGAGTGGGGAGCAGTGAAAAATGGATGAGGACAATGCAAGCAACCCAACAAGCAACGGCGCCCTAGCGAAAGCCGTTGCGCTAACGAACAAGCAACGGCGCCCTAGCGAAAGCCGTTGCGCTAACGCCCGTTTTCTTGCTGGGAGAATAGTTTACTGGGAACTTCTTCCGTTGTTTCTGCGTCCATCGTTCCACATTCCGACGACGCCTCCCGTTCTTTCGCGACGAATTGGCTGGGCTGTTTACAAACAAGCATTCAAGAAAGCAATATGAAAATGGAATCTTCTGTTCTGAACTTGATAGACCGGGTGAGCCATGAACATGAGCTATAGGGGTGACGAAAATAGAGAAGCGTTATGAGGATTGGATTGGGGAGTTTAGAAAAAGGCTCCGAAGGTGCCAAGAGTTGTTGAAGAATAAGGTATTCTATTTTAGTTGAGAACCGGAATAAGCAGTAAGGTAAGTATACGAGTTGATAACAGAACAAAGAACCCCAACCAACTAGAGGAATCTATACAGTTGGTGTCATTTCAAATGTGGTTTTCTTTTCACACTATCGAAATGCGAGTTTCAGTGAGCCCACATTTCGATCAGAGAGAGCCCTGGGTCGTATTACCGGAAAGGAAAGTGGTTCGGAGAGGCCCCCTCTTTCTTCATAAGCCAAAGGCCTAAGACTAGTACTTACTTATAGTATAGTAATAAGTAATAAATACGACCCTAAGATCCTAATTGGTTTTGCTGTTCATCGGTTGGTTCATCGACTCCGCGCGCGAGGTGTAGCGCAGTCTGGTCAGCGCATCTGTTTTGGGTACAGAGGGCCATAGGTTCGAATCCTGTCACCTTGATGTGAGGCTTCAGTCAGCAGATACTCCAATATGAACATCAATCGACCGTTACCACCTCCTCTTACTCGTGACTCGTATATATACTCAATATAGCAAGCACACTATACGAGACCTATAGCTAAAGATCATATAGCACCACAGTATATATACGAATCTATACGGAACACTTATCTCTTTCTCAGTGCTTTCTTTCTTTAGGCTCCTGGCTTCTCGTTGGTAGAACACATATGATATTGAGCTTGAGCATCCCAATAATGGGGCTAGTGGATAATTATGAAATCGAAGAGGTGCGAATGTTTCCTGGTGGCAAGGCAGCTATAATGAGTGGGGCCTGACGGTTTCCCGAACTTATTCTTTCATTAATAAGGGGGGTCGTTTTAGAGGAATTTTGGCAATCCAGGATTTTTTTCGGAAGGGGTGCGAAAGAGTTCAACACTACGCTCATTGCTCTTCTTCCAAAGTCCCTTGGAGCCAATCGGTTGAAAGATTTCAGGCCTCTCCTCACCTCAAAGCCTGTGTAACACTGTCTACAAGCTTCTCTAAAAAATCCTAGCAACACAACAATAGGCTTAAGCCGATCCTCCCAGAGCTGGCCTAATCAGGAAGCTCTAGTGAAAGGCAGGCACATCGGAAAGGTGTTATCATCCCCCCTTCAATATCCATATTCTGGGAACCTCGGACTTTACCCCGGATCGGACGCCAGCTAAGGCCTTCTACCGCAGCGGACCCACCAATGCCAATCTCTCAGGGCAGGTTCTCTACCGCAGCTACAAGCCTGACTTATATCGTATATAAAGAAAGATGTTGTTGATAAAGAACAATGTCGGGGGAGATGGATATATATAACGACCCGGCAAATGAGATTTTCCTTTCTTTACAACGGAAAAAGACGCCCGCTTACTTTCTGAACATTACCGATATAATATAAATTCTAAATTTATTTATGTTAGGTTTAATATATTCTTTTATTATATATTATATGTATTATATGTTATATGAGACGAAAAAGAAGAAATGGCAAGAGAATTTTTCTATCTATGGAGGAAATAACGATGTGGAAAACAAGACGGGGATTCTCTACAATGACACTGTAGGCCAATTGAAAGGGATGTAGCGCAGCTTGGTAGCGCGTTTGTTTTGGGTACAAAATGTCACGGGTTCAAATCCTGTCATCCCTATCTATTACTTCTTCTACGCGCAGTAATGAAAGATTCATTAAGATCAATGAAAATTGAACATACACAATCCTTTATGATACTATATTTATTATTTACTTTATGATATTTTATATTGTGATAAGATATTGTGATAAGAAAGCGCTCTTAGTTCAGTTCGGTAGAACGCGGGTCTCCAAAACCCGATGTCGTAGGTTCAAATCCTACAGAGCGTGATTCTGTTCTTCTTAGGTCGAATTACAATGAAATTGTTTTACTAACTTGGGGAGCAATCCGAATTTGACCTCCTCCTTTCTTTAATACGCAGGATGTTATTTAAAAAGAGATGTTACTTAATCAAAGGTCCAACTGATCGCCGCGCCTGTATTGCAAATATGCAGTTACGAATAATCCAGCCAAAGTAATAGGAATTAGGCCTAACACGATTCCAAATAGTAAAACTTCAATCAT